CACTGTGCTCTGACTGGCAGTCGATTTTCTATAGACTTACTCTAGCCTAACGTCTAGATTAAGTATAATATTTCAACATGCAAATAACATACTAGTACACACTATACCTACTTCAACATCAGAGCTACCTGCTCGCCGAGGGCTCGCTGTAGTTCAGCTTATTTCGTTTCACCTACACATACACAGTAGACAGTTCGCCGATGGCTCACTGTAGTATAGTATGAATTTGTTATTTTAAATTTAGTATAAATTTTAGTTTGAAAATGGCAAAGGCAAGGGCAAGGACTATTGATTCTACTTCACCCACTTTAGTTGTTTGTTTGAAAATGTCAAGTAGAGTCTATTCTACTTCATACACTGTATGCGCAGCTCAGCTCAGCTCAGCTCATTTATCAATATTGAAGTCTATAGTATTGATGCAAAATGCAATTGGCGCAGCTCACTTAGAATAGAAGTTTGTATAGAAGTCAGTTTGTTTGGATGTGCCCTATTTATACCCATAAACAAATCATAAACAAATAGAATAATAATTTCTCGTACCATTCGCTACGAGTAATCACTAAAATTTATACTAAATTTAAACTTCGTCTAAAATTTAAATTCAATTTAAATTTAAACTTCGTCCATATCTACTTCGTAGATAGGCACTTCGTCTAAAATTTAAAATAAATTTAAATTTAAACTTCGTCCATATCTACTTCGTAGATAGGCACTTCGTCTAAAATTTAAAATAAATTTAAATTTAAACTTCGTCCATATCTACTTCGTAGATAGGCACTTCGTCTAAAATTTAAAATAAATTTAAATTTAAACTTCGTCCTCGTTTACCTCGTGTATACTCATACACGAGTGATTGATCAATCCATTCGTAAACGAGTGATAAATCCCATATGCGCAGAGCGCACAAGCGAATAAATTCCAAGTGATTCATAGAGTAATAATTATAGATTGGTCTAATTCGATCCCAACCCCGGGGAATTTGGGTACAAACCTTTGACTAACAAATCACTACGGTTAGGGGTCAATCTAGAAAAGATTTTTTTATAAACCCCGGGAAATTTTGGTAACCAAAATTGATGAACTTAGAATCAAAGCTCTCTATAGATTTAGAAAAGATTTGATTCTAAACCCCGCGATTTCAGAGCATAAAGAAATATAGTAATAATTAGATATTGGTCTAATAAGTAATATAATTATAGTAATATAATAAATGATTTATAAAAAATGTGTATAATTCGTACGTCCTAGCCATAAGTTTACACTAATATACTAGACGCCGATCAATGCTCTAGACTAGAGCAATTGAATAGATAAGTCTATAAATACCGTTCCAGCTTGATTTGTTTGCAGCTGTTACAGTTGCTAACGTAGCTGCCGGGCAATGCATACAAATATACAACCCGTGCACCAGAGGTTAGGTCCCCAAGGTCTTTTCATACTAAAGGAACATTTACAAAATCTAAAACCTAGCATAGATAAGAACCATACTGTCTCACGACGTATTGAACCCAACTCACGTTCCGTTTTAATGGACGAACAGTCCAACCCTTTCAACCTACTACAGCAGAAGGATACGAAGAGTCGACATCGCATTAAGGTTATGAATTCACAAAGTGATTGCTTGTAGCGCATATGCGTACAAAAAATTCACATTTATTTGTTATTGAATGTAATTTTAAATTTATTCTTAAATTTTAGAATGAAATCACCGAATTTTGAACTCTATTCGCTGTAGTTTACACCACAGATCAGACTTTATCATAAAGTTAGTACAACTTTCTAACATAAAGTCGTTGAGGGGTTTTAGAAAAACTTCCCTGCTGATTATCCAAAACTTTACTCCGTGCACGATTCGTGTACGAGCATATAATATACATTATTGAAAATGAATAACTTTGTTATTTTAAATTTAATATAAATTTTAGAATAACTTTGTTATTGTTGTCTACGAATGTAGACAATGATATGTAGTATATAGGATGTTCCAGCATATAGTTAGTGCATTTTCGATATTTGCAAATCGAAAGCCCCATGATGAGGTGCCAAACTAGCTCTGCGATAAGAACTCTAGAAGCTAATAAGATTTGGATAGGTAGGCCCTCACAGGCTTTCCCCCCGTCAGAACCGTGCGTGCGATTTTCACCGCACACGGCTCAAACATTGAAGCTCACAGAGCACTAGTGTATTCACTGAAATGGATTTCTATTTCCTAGTGCTTTTTGTCCGATCTTCAACGCCCATAAAGTAAGTCAGCTTTCTTTCGAAATAGATCATAACATCTTATCCTAATCATTACAATTAGACATTTGCTTTTTACTTTGTCTTCTGCCCACTATGCTTTACAAAAAATTGCTTGTTTGCTTCTATTTCTCTCAAAATAGTACATAATGGGTTTACCCAGTCCCAATCATTAACACTTTCAATATCCATAATAAATTTTGAATATGGTTTCCTTAGAATCACTCTCTACGTCGATGGGAGTATATGTCTAATCATATAGATAAAACAGAGCTATCTATATTTCCCATAATTTACGAAAACGTGACGGGGTCACGACGCCTCAAACGAGTGTTCACTTACGTTATTCATAGAAACCTCAGCCTGCTCCCAAATTTTCACGTAAGACTTGGGCTACTTTGTCCTATCAGCTTTATACATATTTATTACTAATTATGCATATGATAGTAGGCTCATAACGATTAGAAGTTATGATGGTTTTATACCCATATTGTTAATGTTGATTTATCTGGTCGCACCCTGTTATCCCCGGCGTATCTTTGATCCGTTGATTTACCAAAATTCCACATCTTTTGGTAAGTTCACTACCACATACTTGCGTATCTACCCGGATTGTAATCCTAGTAGTCAGGCTATGTTATTAGGGTTGCCCATTGCTGTATGCCAATAATAGGCACAGCCATAACCTTGGTGCGCCCCCGATACTTTTTCGGAGGCCTCCGCCCCAGAGAAACTACCAAATCATCCATTTTCATGCATAATTTATTTTTTATGCACGAGGTACATTCTTTTTATAAAGGGTGGTATCTCACTATCGTAATAACAACTATGTTATACTCCCACCTATCCTGAACAATATGAAAAAAATATACAAGAATGACATATAGTAAAGATGCACGGGGTCTTATTGTCCCATGCTAGGATGCCAGCCTCTTCACTGGCATGTCAAATTCGCCAACGTCCCGGCAGAGACAGCAGGGCAGTCGTGACGCCATTCGTGCAGGACAATAATTATTTGCCAAGGAATTTCGCTCAGTATTTCCCCCTTTCTTTCGAAAGTCTATATAGTATTGAACTATAGGGCTGGACTCTACCTTCAATTCTTTTATGAATCAATATTCTATTAGCTAAATGAATACAATCATTTTATTTTAAATTCATTGTCTTAAGAATTGATTATGAAAATTGCTAAGCTTCTGGTCTCTGAGGGGTCTATATGAATAGTCTTCCCTGCTGATTATCCTTATGTGCATTCGCATAAAAGCAATATTATTACTTTTCCAGTTTATTGTAAGGAATTTGTGATTACTTCTGCACATACGTACAAAAGGACTTTCCAGCATATAGCTTAGTTTTACTAAGGCTTGCTTTTTTTCTTACCTTAGGACCCTTAGAGTTAAGGCCACCGTTTATTAGGATTTAGAAAATTTGCATACACAAATTTTTCTTATTCACTAACACCGGGCAGGCGTCAGACTTTATACATAACCTTACAGTTTTGCAAAGTCCTGTGAGTTGGATAGGTAGACTCTTTCGAGTTTTCCCCCCGTACGAACCGTGCATGCAACTTTCATCGCACACGGCTCTAACACTAGTCTTTTCAAGGCTCTTGACTGATATTGACTTCAATATACGAGTGGTAAACCCTTTGAATTCTAGCGCCCAATCGGTAAGTTAGCCTCTTTTCAGAGTAGGAATGAAATTTTAAATTTATTCTAAATTTTAGAATGAAATTTTAAATTTATTCTAAATTTTAGAATGAAATTACTTGTGTGTGAATACACACTAGGTTATTCAAACCCTATCCTAATCATTACAATTAGGCTTTTGCTTTTTACTTTGTCTTTTACCCACTATTCGTTAGTCAAAATTGATTTTGACCCTCCTATATTAGCTTATTGTGAATGTAGGTGAATATTGGGCTTACCCAGTTCCATATCTTGTACATATCTTATGTTTTCTTTAGGACCATTCTCTACGCCGAAGGGGATATTGCTCAATCGATAACGATACAAAAAGAAACGTTATCCACCCTCAAAATTGTTTTTACGAGTTTTCACGACGCCTAGTAATGAATGTTCACTTTCGTTGTCCTTGGAAAACTAGCCTAGCACTACATAGTATCGTACTTAGTATATAGTTACATTGTTCTGTCAGCTTCGTACAATTGAATTACTTCTATTGCACGTGACAGTAGGCTCAAAGGGATTGAGTCCTTAGGTGGTTTTGCACCACAATACAAAGATTGGCTTATCTGGTCGCACTTTTTGTTAAACAGTCGCCGCCCTCTTTTCTTGGACACCAAGTTTTTATTAATAACAAATTGGTCTAGCTTCCTCCGAAGTCACACTATGATTTTGCCGAGTTCCTTTGCCGGGAGTATGTTTTAGCCTTAGCCTATCTATGGCCATCACACCTGTGTTGGTATTAGAACGGTATTTATGTTTCGTTTATTAGACAAGCAATAATAAATGACTTGTTGCAGGCCGAAGCCAGCATTTTATGGTGTTCCTTTCCTGGTAACCTTTCTGCTACCATTTTTTTTGATTTTTAAATACAAAATGTTATACTTTCCATTTTTATTAAAACTAACCTTATACGCGAAGCGTACAAGTGATAAATTTATTTATTTATTAAATAGGCTTGAATAATAAAATAATAACAATAGTTCTCCTTAGTGCACGAACACACACTTTACTTCAAAGAATGTCAAAATTATTATAAAAGTTTTAAATAAAGAAGTATAGAATTTTAATAAAATAGAGTTACTTAGTATATGTTGTATGTATATATTGATATTGTTTATTTGTAATAATGATTGACAGACCAAAAAGCAACGTTTCGCATTCAAAGATACTATATGTTGTTCTCTGATTTTAGATTTCGAACACAAAGGGATCGTTCCTAATAAGTAAATCAGCAATAAATCATCTGTAATTTAAACACAAACACACACAAGATATTGTGTGTATGTAACGCACAAGTGATTACATTCAAACAACTTTAATAATATTATGTGTTTATATTAAATATTTTTTGTTTATAAATAATGAATTAAAGATTATTAAAAAAACACCAAATCTCTTAGGTCTTATACTATAGCCTCGTACATCTGTTGCATGAACACTCTCACCTGGTAAGCATTTACGCTTTTATTCTAATATGACTGCTACTAAATCCATATCCCTAGGATCATTCAGCGTTCATTGCCATTGCCCCTTAGTATAAAGTTGGAAACCATTAAGAATTTTGTAGGTTGTATCCCTTTCGGCCCAGGACCTTAGCATCCAGGGCCTAATTGCATAGGTTCAGAAAAAAGTCTTTGTTAGTTTTGATACAAAGGTAGGTGTTTAGAGCACCCCCAATCTGTCAGTAACCCTACTGACTTTTTCTATGCCATACACAGAGCACGTTAATGCTTTTCGCCAAAAACCAGCTATGCGCAAGCTTGATTAGCCTTTCACTCCTTTTCCAAAGTCATCTAAGACCTTTACCACGGTCACTAGTTCGATCCTCCAGGATGGTACTTAACCTCCCTTCAATCTGCTCTGGAAAAGATCGCTTGCCTTCGGGTGTATATAGAGCAACCCTTTGAACTTTAATACAAATGTAAAAAAAACAATACAAAAAAATGTTACACAATAGAATATAGAATTCGGAAAGAGTGAGATTCGAACTCACGTTGGCAAAATACCAACTAGTCTTCCAAACTAGCGCCTTTAACCTCTCAGCCACCTTTCCAAAATTTAGAATAAATTGAAACTTCGTCTAAAATTTAAAATAAATTTAAATTTAAACTTCGTCCATATCTACAAAGTAGATAGGCACTTCGTCTAAAATTTAAAATAAATTTAAATTTAAACTTCGTCCATATCTACAAAGTAGATAGGCACTTCGTCTAAAATTTAAAATAAATTTAAATTTAAACTTCGTCCTTGTGCGCAGAGCGCACAAGCTTTTAAAAAACCATATCTACAAAGTAGATAGGCACTTCGTCTAAAATTTAAAATAAATTTAAATTTAAACTTCGTCCTCGCAGCATTCGCTACGAGTAATAAATTCCTTATGCGCAGAGCGCACAAGTTTTTAAAAAACTAAAATTTATACTAAATTTAAACTTCGTCTAAAATTTATACTAAATTTAAACTTCGTCTAAAATTTATACTAAATTTAAACTTCGTCTAAAATTTATACTAAATTTAAACTTCGTCCTTATGCGCAGAGCGCACAAGTTTTTAAAAAACTAAAATTTATACTAAATTTAAACTTCGTCCATATCTACTTCCATATCCATTTCGTGGATAAGCAATAACAAAGTTATTCTAAAATTTATATTAAATTTAAAATAACAAAGTTATTCGTAGATAGGCACTTCGTCTAAAATTTAAATTCAATTTAAATTTAAACTTCGTCCATATCTACAAAGTAGATAGGCACTTCGTCCTTATGATTAGTTTTTCAAAAATGTCTTATAAAATTCTCCTCAAATAGGATTTGAACCTATAACTTCTTGGTTAACAGCCAATCGCTCTACCCTTGAGCTATTGAAGATTTTTGAATAAATTTGTATTTGAGTTCGGAAAAAGCAGGATTCGAACCTACGGTGCTTTTGAAGGCACACTAGTTTAGCAAACTAGCCCCATCGGCCACTCGGGCATTTCTCCTTATGTGTATTCATTGTCTACATTCGTAGACAATAATAACAAAGTTATTCAAACACAAGCAATTTCATTCCATTTCTACATCCGTAGAAAAGTACTCCGTCCTTATGTGTGTTCCTTGTCTACATTCGTAGACAACAATAACAAAGTTATTCAAACACAAGCAATTTCATTCCATTTCCACATCCGTAGAAAATGACTCCGTCCTTGGATTTATCGCTCGTTTACGAATCACTTGTGATTGCTTTTCTACGAATGGATTTATCGCTCGTGTATGAATATACACGAGGTAGAGAAGGAATGTAAATGAGGTATACATTCCAAAATAATGTAGTGTTAGGCGGGAAGTGGGACTTGAACCCACGTCTCTGGTACCACAAACCAATGCTAAAACCACCTCAGCTATTCTCGCCTGGGCATAGGTAGGATTCGAACCTACGTAGACATAAATTCAAGAGATTTACAATCTCCCACCATTGACCACTCGGTCACTATGCCAAAAATTTTGCTACAATATTATTAAAAACTTTCTACTTCAATACAATATCAAAATATGAAAAATCGATTGTAAATTGAATCTAAATTTGAGTTTTTATGCCAGGTAGGACTTGAACCCACAACCTCCGCGTCCGTAGCACGGTGCTCTATCCTGTTAAGCTACAGGCACTCTCAAAAAATTGAAAATATTTTATAAAATGCAGATAGCAGGAATTGAACCTGCAAGGTGTATAGCCCACTAGGTCCGGAACCTAACGCGTTTACCAAATTTCGCCATACCTGCAAGTCACGGTATATATTTCTAAAATATTTGATTTTAATTATATACGAATAGCAAGACTTGAACTTGCACAGGATATATCCTACTAGAACCTAAATCTAATGCGTCTACCAATTTCGCCATACTCGCTTTCAGAGCAGTAGGATTCGAACCCACGACCAATGGTTCCCAAAACCAAAATGCTACCAACTACACCATGCTCTGTTTATTTGCTGAGAGTTCGAATTGAACGAACGACACAAGGATTTTCAATCCTCTGCTCTACCACTGAGCTATCCCTGCTATAAATAACAATAAAGTTTTGAATCACTTAGAATTTCATTTATTCGCTTGTGCGCTCTGCGCATAAGGGATTTATCACTCGTTTACGAATGGATTGATCAATCACTCGTGTATGAATAACTTTGTTATTTTAAATTTAATATAAATTTTAGAATATACACGAGGTAAACGAGGACGAAGTTTAAATTTAAATTTATTTTAAATTTTAGACGAAGTGCCTATCTACGAAGTAGATATGGACGAAGTTTAAATTTAAATTTATTTTAAATTTTAGACGAAGTTTAAATTTAGTATAAATTTTAGTGACTTTTCTACGAATGGATTAATCGCTCGTGTATATTCATACACGAGGTACACGAGGACGTAGTTTAAATTTAAATTCAATTTAAATTGATCTCAATTTTAGTTTTTTAAAAACTTGTGCGCTCTGCGCACGAGGTAGAGAAGGAATTTATTACTCGTAGCGAATGCTGCGAGGACGAAGTTTAAATTTAAATTTATTTTAAATTTTAGACGAAGTGCCTATCTACTTTGTAGATATGGTTTTTTAAAAGCTTGTGCGCTCTGCGCACAAGGACGAAGTTTCAATTTAAATTTATTTTAAATTTTAGACGAAGTTTCAATTTAAATTTATTTTAAATTTTAGACGAAGTCTAAATTTATTCGAAATTTTGGAATATTAATAAAAATGATATTGGAGTTGTTGTATTGGCAAGCACAGAAGGAATCGAACCCTCAACCGACGGTTTTGGAAACCGTAGCTCTACCATTGAGCCATGTGCTTAATAACCAACACACTTTAGATTCTTTGTATGGATTTGAGTAAAGTAGGACTTGAACCCACAACCCCCTGTTTGTAAGACAGATGCTCTACCTTTGAGCTATTTACTCATTCAATCAAATAATGAATTCTAAAATTTAAAATAAATTTAAACTTCGTCTAAAATTTAAAATAAATTTAAACTTCGTCTAAAATTTAAAATAAATTTAAACTTCGTCCTCGTACCATTCGCTACGAGTAATTACAAGTAATTCATAAAGATATTCTAATAAATTTTGGAAATGTCCGGACTCGAACCGGAGACCCCCTGCTTGCAAAACAGGTGCTATACCAACTAAGCTACATTCCCTGACATAGTATTTGATGAAAATAGATTTATCACTTATGTTCGAATGAGGACGGAGTGCTTGTCTACGAATAACTTTGTTATTTTAAATTTAATATAAATTTTAGAATAACTTTGTTATTGCTTATCCACGAAGTGGATATGGAAGTAGATGAGGTAATGATACAATCAAAAATAGATTTTTATGATTTTATTTAAATATATGAAAGGGCTAGATTGACCCAATTTGGCATATCTAGTGGCCTTGCAGTACTTTGCCAATACCATCCAGTAGCAGTAAGCATATCTAGAATCCTAGCAGGTTTCAATCCCCACCACAAAGCCAATGCTACCAAAGGAATAAAGCAATGTGTTTCTCGACGATTCAAATCTGCCCAAACATTCATTGCCCAAAATTTAGGCATTCCATGGACTACACGAGCGTAAGCCCACCTTGTATAAGCAGCACTCCGAATAACGCCAATCAAGGATACGATCAATGCCGTCACATTCCTACTAAAGATGCTACACAAGACAGTAAATTCGGCAACAAAATTTGGTGTTAGAGGCAATGCCCTATTACACAAACTAAAGAAAAAGAACCTAATACTAAAAATAGGCATTGTAGTAGCTGCACCACCAAGATATTTAAGTGCTTTAGTATGTGCACGATCATAAAGAGCTCCTACACACAGAAACAATGCAGGACTAGAAATACCGTGTGCCATCCTCAAGAAAGTACCACCAGCAAATCCAATATCACTCCTTGTAAACAAACCCAAAACCAACAAATTCCTGTGTGCTACACTACTATAAGCAACTAGTTTTTTCAAATCAACTTGTCGCAAAGTGGTTAGACTTGCATAAACAACAGCAATTAGACACCTAGTCCATACCAAAGGTCCATAATAAATTGTTGCTGTAGGCAATAGTGGAAACCGAAAACGCAAAAAACCATATGTACCTAGTTTCAACAAAACACCAGCCAATAGAACACTACCAGCAGTGCTAGCTTCAACGTGGGCTTCTGGTAGCCACAAATGTACAGGCATCCTAGGAACTTTCACTGCAAATGCCAAAAACAATCCCCAAAACCGTACCCTTTGTACTTCTGGAGTCCAATTTTGTGCAACCAAAAGTTCCCTACTTGTACTACCTGTTTGCAAGAACATAATCAATACACATGGCAACCTCACCAAACTACCTACCAAAGTATACAATACCAACAAATAGGCTGCACGTACTTTACGTGGACGGCTACCACCTAGATTAATCAACAAAAACATTGGGAGCAATGCAGATTCATACAATACATAAAAACCCAACAAATCAACACAAGTAAAAGCAGCCAATAGACTTGTTTCTAGTACCAATAGTAGAATCCTAAAAGGTTTAATGATTAGTGTATTCAAATTCCAACTACACAATACAGACAACGGAAAAATTGCACAAGTTAGCAAAACCATCCACAAACTCAATGCATCTACACCAAACTCCAAACCAATATTAATATAACCATTCCAAGAAATAGAAAAACCAACAACTTGTTGAAATGGTGTCCTAGAATCTTGAATATAATTATTCCACATACGTAGGCTACAAAGAAGTGTTAGCCTTGTAGTCAACAAACACCTATTACGCACTGTATAAGTTGCATTAGCAGAGATTGTACACCGACTAATTGCACCCACCAATGGCAACATCAACAACACCGCCAACAAATAAGAATCCAACATGCTACTTTGTTGTAGCAAGTATGCACCCCTACCGCACAAACTACCAGAAATAACCATATAAGTCATAACACTTTATCTTACAAACAATAGTCATTTTATAGTCGAAATACACACTTAGTTGTGAATTACTTTTTTAATAAAAGACAATTATTTATTTTGAAATGAATTTTGTTAAATAACAAAACAACACTAAAATTTAAATCAAATTTAAACTTTGTCCTTGTGCGCAGAGCGCACAAGCTTTTAAAAAACCATATCTACAAAGTAGATAGGCACTTTGTCCTCGCAGCATTCGCTACGAGTAATAAATTCCTTGTGCGCGACATTCAATTTATTCAATTGAGTGTTTATGCATAGGTAAAAAAAAAATACATTATATTAATAGTGTAAAATTGCGACCTTGTGTATATTCATACACAAGCAATAAATCCATAGTCAAGTAGAACTTTAACCTTTCCGCAAATTCATCAATTCAACATCCAAAGTAGAGCGCAAACGATAGTGCAATACACAAAGGGCCAAACCCAAAGATGTTTCAGCAGCAGCAGCTGTCCTTACCCAAAGTGCCAGCCTTTGTCCATCCAAATCGCCCACATAAACAGATGCAGAACAAAATACCAAATTAGTGGCCAATAGCCTAATTTCTACGCATAGTAGCATAATCAAAAAATTACGTCGGTTCAAAAAGGTGCCCATTGCACCCATAACAAACAACACCAAATGTGCTACTAGATAAAGTTGCAAAGCCATATTGATAATTTTAATAAGCTGAACTCTATTAATACAATAAAATGCAATCTTAAAAACTTGCTAAACCTTATGCGCAGAGCGCACAAGCAAATAAATTACTAAAATTTATACTAAATTTAAACTTCGTCTAAAATTTAAAATAAATTTAAATTTAAACTTCGTCCATATCTACAAAGTAGATAGGCACTTCGTCCTCGCAGCATTCGCTACGAGTAATAAATTCCTTATGCGCAGAGCGCACAAGCTTTTAAAAAACTAAAATTTATACTAAATTTAAACTTCGTCCTTGTGCGCAGAGCGCACAAGCTTTTAAAAAACCATATCTACAAAGTAGATAGGCACTTCGTCCCTATCCACATTCTAAAATTGAAATCAAATTTAGACTTTTTCGTCTTCGTCCTCGCAGCATTTGCTACGAGTAATAAATTCTAAAATTGAAATCAATTTAAACTTCGTCTAAAATTTATACTAAATTTAAACTTCGTCTAAAATTTATACTAAATTTAAACTTCGTCTAAAATTTATACTAAATTTAAACTTCGTCCTCATCCAATTCATGGATAAGTAATTACAATTCAAACAACCTTAACTTTATTTAAAGATTAAATAATACACTGAATATTATTATAATTGATTGGATTTATCACTTGTGTGTGTCTTATGTGTTGAGTAACACATAATTTGAATATAGTAATAAATTTTAAAAAATTATGGGCGGTGAGACTTGAACTCACAAAACCTTAAGGGTCAGAAGCTTTTGAGACTACCGTGTCTACCAATTCCACCACACCCACACAATCAACTGGGATAGTAGGATTCGAACCCACGATCTACAGAACCAAAATCTGTTGCTTTACCGCTGAGCTATACCCCACCAATAATGTAAAGCGATTTTTTTACAAATTTTATCCCCTATGAGAATTGAACTCATGTTTTCGCCTTGAAAGGGCGAGGTCCTGACCACTAGACGAAGAGGACTTTTATTATTTATTGACTTAGAATAGTTGTCGCTTTTATTTACTTTACTCATATTTGTTACTTCAATTTATTAAATTGAGTGTTGCGCATAAGGGTTTATCACTCGTTTACCTCGTGTATATTCATACACGAGTGATTGATCAATCCATTCGTAAACCAAGACGTAGTTTAAATTTAGTATAAATTTTAGTTTTCTATGAAAACTTATCTACGTTCTTAGACAAGGTTGAGAGCAGACTTGAACTGCTATTCTAGGATTTGCAATCCCATGTCTTATCCAATTAGACGACCCAACCCGAATTAGAAACACATTTTATGGAATATATTAAGCGAATAAAGGGACTCGAACCCTTAACCCCTGCCTTGGCAAGGCAATACTCTACCAATTGAGCTACATTCGCAAATATTTAGTATAATTGAATATTAACTAAAATTTATACTAAATTTAAATTTCATCCTCGTGTCCATTCGAACACGAGCGATAAATCCAACAATTTTATGAATGACATAAAATCATTTTTTGTGCGCATTCCGTGCATTATGAAAAAAAATGGTGATATTAGTATAAAAATTTATATAATATTATATTATGGATTGTATGAATTCATATCACTTGTGCGCTACATGAAGTACTGTTGTTTTAATACTACGGATTTATCACTCGTGTAGGACTCTGCACAAAATTTATGGAGCCAATACAACTAGCAACAAAGCAATAGAAAAAGCAACAATATCAACCCTCCATCCGGAACTGATCCAAACCAAACTAATCAAACCAATAATAGCAGACAATTTCCTAACCAAAGCATAATCTTGTACAGTACCAGTTTGCCAAGAACGCCTAGATGGAACAGCCCAAGAAACAACAGCAGCACTCAATCCTGTAGGACCAAGCAATTCCAAAATACCTTTATCTACAGCAGCCCAAGTATATGCACCTAGAGTTAGAAGAGGACCAGCAATATATTGATTCCTTATATTATCAAAATGCATACGAAGAGCAGCAAAAAGATAAAGTGCTTTGATAGTTGGATAAGCACACCATGGCCTAGGCCATGTAAATGCAATCGCTAGAGCTAGTCCCAAAAATACAGCAAACAATGGCAAAAGAGAAGCCCATACAGGAATCCTATGACTATCTACGACAAAGGAAGTAGCTGGTGCTACAGAGATACTTGTTTGCCAAAACCTACTACCCCATCCTAGCAATGGATCGCTTAGCCTATAACCAGCTGCTACAGTTCCAATCATCAAAATCAGCAATGGAACACCCATAGTATATGGTACATGAGTGCTAGGCCGTTCTGGTTTACGTGCATTACTAGATAGAACAAAACCAGCTAGCAAAACACGAAAACTATAGGCAGCAGTCCTAACTGCAACAACCCTCAATACAACATAAGCATATGCTCCAGGTGCTGTAGGTGTTGCCCAACTCCGTTCCAAAATTGCATCTTTACTGTAATAACCAGCCAAGAAGGGCCAACCCCTCAAACTCAAACTACCCAAAAGCCTAATAATCCAAGCCCATGGCAAAGCGGCATGTGCACCACCTTGACGACGTAGATCTTGAACATTATGACAAGCATGAATCACCACACCAGCACCCAAAAACAACAATGCTTTAAAACAAGCGTGAGTCCTCAAATGAGTCATTGCTAGAGCATAATGACTAAGTCCTAGTGCTACCATCCTATAACCTAGTTGACTCCTAGTAGAATAGGCAATGACACGTTTCCTATCATTTTGTACCAATCCCCTAGATGCAGCCGTAAAACTAGTCAAAGCACCAACCAAAACCAAAGCAGTACGTGCAGTTGTACTAGTTTCCCATAGATAACTAGTACGAGCAATTAGATAAATACCTGCTGTAACCAATGTTGCCGCATGAATCAAAGCACTAACAGTAGTAGGACCTTCCATAGCATCTGCTAGCCATGTATGCAAACCAATTTGTGCGCTTTTACCAAGGGCACCACCAAGCAACCTAAAACATAGCATAGTTGTATAATTGGCAGACAAACTAGTAGTATGCCTAATAGCGTAATCGGTACTGCCCAAATACCACCAACTAATCCTCAATCCCAACAACAAAATCGTATCACTTACACGATTCACTAGAATTGCTTTTTGTGCTGCTTTTGTCGCACTTAGACGATGAAACCAAAAACCAATCAACAAATAAGAACAAATACCAATTCCTTCCCAACCAATTAGCCTAGTAATCAAATCACTACAACTAACAAGTAGCAACCTAAATCCTGTAAATAGACTCCGGTAACTCATAAAACGTGGTAGGTGAGGATCTTCCATCCTATAACCAATACTATAAATATGGACACACAAACTCACCATACTAACTGTCAATAGCCTACAAGCACACAATGGATCAAATGTCAAATTCCAATCCACATGTAGAGTTCCTGTAGAAAACCATGGTCCCAAATCTACAGATACAATACATCCTTGCAAACACACTTCAAGATAAATACAAAGCGCACCAATAGCAGCCGTTCCTAGACCAAAAACAGCCAATAGTCCACTACCTCGTGCACCAAGATATCGTCCAAAGAGTCCAGCAAACAAACTACCTACAAAAGGAGCAAAGACAACGCAAAGATACATAAAACTCTTAAACTTATGGATTTTTATCTTGTATACGGAAACTCTATATTAGAATAGATTTATTACTCATGTTCGAATGAACACGAGGATGAAATTTAAATTTAGTATAAATTTTAGACGAAGTGCCTATCTACTTTGTAGATATGGTTTTTTAAAAACTTGTGCGCTCTGCGCATAAGGATGAAATTTAAATTTAGTATAAATTTTAGACGAAGAAGAATACGATTAGTCTATCTATTGATCTCAATTTTAAGAATTTATTTACTTATGCGCTTTGCGCACGAAATTTTCACTCCTGTTCGAATGAGCACAAGGTATACGAGAGTAGTGGGATTTGAACCCACGACCTCTGGCGTGACAGACCAGCGCACTAACCTACTGTGCTATACCCCCTTTTTCAAATAAAAATTAAAAATATATGAATCACTTGGAATTTATTCGCTTGTGCGCTCTGCGCATAAGGGATTTATCACTCGTTTACGAATGGATTGATCAATCACTCGTGTATGAATAACTTTGTTATTTTAAATTTAATATAAATTTTAGAATATACACGAGGTAAACGAGGACGAAGTGCCTATCTACGAAGTAGATATGGACGAAGTTTAAATTTAAATTTATTTTAAATTTTAGACGAAGTTTAAATTTAAATTTATTTTAAATTTTAGACGAAGTTTAAATTTAAATTTATTTTAAATTTTAGACGAAGTTTAAATTTAGTATAAATTTTAGTGAATGCTTGTATACGAAGTATGCCAGAAATGGATTTATCACTCGTGTTCGAATGGACACGAAGTGTATCAGAGCGTAACTACGCTTTTTATAATAATTTATTATTGATTCAAATGGAATAAAGTGTTTTATGTGTCTATTTATACTAGACGATCTTTACCACTCAAAACTTCATGAAGATAAAAATTCGCCAACAAACAGAAAACACCACTTTGCAAAACACAAACAATGGTTTCCAGTCCACTCAAAGCTAGCAACAAAACAGAGGCCCTCCTAGTACCAACAACACCACCCAAAAATCCGACTACTGTTGTAGAACATACTACAGGCACCAAAGCCAAAGCAGTGACTAGATGAATCAATTGATGACCAGCAAGCCTGTTTGCCCACAGTCGAACACCCAAACTAATAGAACGAAATGCATAACTAATAGATTCTAGCAATACAAAAACAGGAGCCCTAGGCCAACTTGGACCACTAGGCAAAAACAATTTGACAAAACGTACACCTTGACGTTGAATACCTGCTACAGTAATTGCAGTTAGTAGTGCAATACTCAAACCAAGAGTTGTACCTGCTTGACCAGTCACAGCAGCACACAATGGTACCAAACCAAAAGCATTACTTGCCAACAACCTAAAAAATAGAACAGTTACCCAAATAGCTGTAGTAGTACGTTGTTCAGTATTACGAGACACAATCGCAGAAACGACACGATTTGTCAATTTGCTAGCACTCAAAGATGTTTGACTATCTCCAGTCAAATTACTATTCAACGCAGTCCTAGCACGCCATTGAGGAACCACACGTTCCAAAATTTGAGTACTCCAAAAATTCCTAATAGAAGTACGCAAACTAGAAATTGCAGTTGTACCTGCCAAAGCATAATCATGATTTGCTGCATGCGGACCTGCTGCTGCCAAGACTGCCAAAAATACAGTCACGGCCCATACGTTAAACCACAATGCTGCACCACCTGTAGGCCAAATAAATTCAAACAATGGAACTGTTTGCCAAGCTTCAGCACTAGATGCTACAAAAAAAGAAAACCTGTAATTCATACAACTTATATAACAAGCTTTTATTTTAGTATTGCAATTTTTTTATTTAAAAAATTAAACACACAAACACTACATTTTACTGAAATGGATTTATCACTCATGTTCGAATGAGGTAGTGTTTGTTATGTTTATTATTGTCACAATAAAAAAACTACATTGGCTATTAGTATTTTTCTATCAAATTTTCAATTTGAAATAATGTTCAAGTTGAAGTGGATACTTTTGATACAAACTTTCTATTTAATAATAAATTTTATTTATGTTTTTAATCTTAAATTTTTGATGAATGCCTACTCCTACCGGATTAAGCAAAGCTGCTCTCTATAACTTGTAGATTCATGATGCAAAAGGCACGTCAAAACCTCCAAATAGGCTTTTAACTGTTTGTTAGCACAGAGTTTCAGTTTTTTCATAGCTACACCGTAGCATTTTATCCTTTCTCTCACGATACTATTCACTATCGGTCACCAGTGCTTTTCAATAACGAGGGTGGTTCCCCTAAATACCTTGCCAGTTATGCTGACAAGAACTCTAAAATTGAGTGAATAGTGAGTTATTCACTAAACCAAAATTTTTTTTTGCAATTAATACGGGACTATCACCCTCTTTGGTCTAGTTTTCCAAATATAGTCAAAAAATATTGTATTCGTATGCATTTGCAACAATAGTGTAACAAATGGATTTATCGCTCGTGTATGAATATACACGAGGATGAAATTTAAATTTAGTATAAATTTTAGTTTTTTAAAAACTTGTGCGCTTTGCGCACGAGGTTTTGACTATAATTTTCTAGTTGATTGCAAAAAGTTGATAAAGATGCACCTTGGCATTTTCATAAGCATAGAACAATTTTTCCAATTTCGCTCACCACTACTTTTGGAATCTCGGTTGATTTCTATTACTGCTAAAGGAGGTTTCCGGTCACAGTTTTTTGATATTGTTTGTTTCCACTCTGGAAATCCTAGCAAACATGTGATAGCTAGGCTTTTCGTAATAAAAACGTCCAGTTACACTGGTGCCAAGGCATCCACTCTGTGCCATATTCAAAAGAAAACATTCCTAAAAAATGTTGCGACACCTAAACGGCGTCTAGGTGTCTTTGAAATCAAAATTTCTCTACATTCTAAAATTGAAATCAATTTAGACTTCGTCTAAAATTTAAATTCAATTTAAATTTAAACTTCGTTCATATCTACTTCGTAGATAGGCACTTCGTCTAAAATTTATACTAAATTTAAACTTCGTCTAAAATTTATACTAAATTTAAACTTCGTCTAAAATTTATACTAAATTTAAACTTCGTCCTCATCTACTTCGTAGATAAGCAATAACAAAGTTATTCGTAGAGAAGCACTTGGTCATATTACACAATAATACACAAATTTATACAAATATGTGTATCTTCGCGTACAATAAATTTGCTTACATTTGTGTAATTCATAATCAAATAAGAGACTAAAGCGGGTAGTGGGATTTGAACCCACAACCTATTGAGTGGAAATCAATTGCTCTTTCCAATTGGAGCTACACCCGCTTTATCTATTTATAATAAAAACTAGAACCTCGTACACCTCGTGCGCAGAGCGCAAGAGCGGAATAAATTCCCTACGTGTCCATTCGAACACGAGTGATGATGAAAATCCATTCGTATATGAGACTGGCAAGATTCGAACTTGCAACCAAGAGATTAAAAATCAATTGCTCTACCATTGGAGCTACAATCCCTATTCAACTTATATCAAAAAAAGAAATTTATACGCAGTAGCCAGATTTGAACTGGCCTGACCGGGTTATGAGCCCGACTAGAACACCCACTCGTACTGCAATAACTAAGAATGTGCTTTCGTCAAATTCCATTTTTGAATAATATTCACAAATTAGAAGCTTTGCTTCATCAATGCATGAACATACTAGGAATTACTTGTTCGTATTCTGCGAACAAGATGATTACCTTTATGGAATTCGTTTATCAGTAGTAGTCTGGCTACATACACCATAAAATAAACAAAAATCCTCATCTCTAGACCCTATGGGGCACTAGATTAGAGACCGTCTCACTCTCAAAAAGAGATAACCTTGTGATTTCGGCCGTTCATATTGTATGAACTTATGGCTACTAATATCTACATAATCAATTCAGGGTTGTCCAAAATGCCTAACGGCCATTTCTTCAGCCAACTACTGAACGTTTGGCTACTGGTGTTTTTAAATACATATAAAATAGTACATAAATTTGTTTTTTTTATTGAAATTATCTGGATGAATTGATGTAATGTATTACTTCTTTGCCCTTGCGGATAAGGTAATCACTTGTGCGCTCTGCGCATAAGGGATTTATCACTCGTTTACGAATGGATTGATCAATCACTCGTGTATGAATATACACGAGGTAAACGAGGACGAAGTTTAAATTTAAATTTATTTTAAATTTTAGACGAAGTTTCAATTTATTCTAAATTTTAGTGTTCTATTAAAATGAAATATCTTGTGTATATTTATATTATATATCTTATTTTGTTGCACAGAGATACAAGTAGATTATTTATAATATAAGACACTTTCTTTAGTGTGCTGACACATTTTGAATGTTCGAAAAAAATATTTTAACTAACAAAAAAATGCGGGTTATTGATAATTTGTTTGATTGAATTCAAAGTAATCAATAGCCTGAGTTTTTAATATTTAGACTCCAATGTGCACGTGTTGTGGAAATAGGTAGGTTAGACCATGGTTGTACTTTCCGTGTAACCCACCGAACAGCGAAAGGAATCAAACCTGCCAAACTTAGCCAAATGCCAAATTGAGCAACTCCAGTAGACAAAGCAACCATCCAATCTGCCAATCCTAGAGTCCACAATACCACTGCCACAATAATTGTTGTAAGAGCTGCAGTCATTGGAATAGATTCGCTCGTGCGCTCTGCGCACGAGGTGTTCACTAGATCAATATTATATTTATTAAAACAACAATAAACACTCAAATTTAGATCAAATTTAAACTTCGTCTAAAATTTAAAATAAATTTAAATTTAAACTTCGTCCTTTTGCACATTCTAAAATTGAAATCAAATTTATCATTTGTATGCGAAAGCGTACAAGGTTTATAATATTTATATTACATTATTTTCGTGCGCTTTTTTTACGACGATATGTATACAACTGATATTTCCATTGAGCAGCATTGTTATATTTGGATGCAGTATACAAACTTTGCCTATAATAAGTAGCATATGGTACATAACTAATAGCAGGCATACCAGTCCAATATACACTTTTATTTTTACGGACTTTTTCCATTTTAGTACGTTTTATCAAAACTTGTTTAGACCTTAGTGTATAACGCAAGTATGCGGCTAATGCTTTTTTCATACAAAAAGTATAAGGTTTTTCTGCAAACATAGAAATATTAGAATTATATTTAATGTTCTGACGCCAACCAAGTGGATGATGATGCATAATAAAATTTTTTTAAAAAGAGGTTTTCTAATAATAGTTTAGATCTGATATAACCCTTTTATACTACAAGATAATTTTTTTATTTAAACAAAGTAAAAGTTATAAACACGATTTTATTCAAACTATGGAATATATTCGCTTGTACGCTCTGAGCACGAGGACGAAGTGCCTATCTACTTTGTAGATATGGACGAAGTTTAAATTTATTTTAAATTTTAGACGAAGTACCTATCTACTTTGTAGATATGGTTTTTTAAAAGCTTGTGCGCTCTGCGCACAAGGACGAAGTTTAAATTTGATCTAAATTTGAGTGTCTGTGAAACTTTTTTTTGTTTTAAGTTAAATGTAGCTTACAAAGGTATAAAAGCTAAATAGCTATAGAAGGAATCGAACCTTCATCTTTGGATTATGAGACCACTACTCTAACCATTGAGCTATATAGCTATGCAATTGTAAACGTATAATTAATACAGTTTTGTTGACACTACCTCATGCTCATTCGAACATGAGTGATAAATCCATTTGAGTGAAATGTAGTGTCAGACAATTACAATGCTTAATTGAATTATAAATAATAAATTATGGGATAGCTATCCAAGTTATTTGAATTCTTATTGTACAAAATGAAGCTGGTAAAGCAAAGTTTTTATATCAATACAATGAAACCGCTTATGTACGACTGTGCACGAGGACGGAGTTTAAATTTAAATTTATTTTAAATTTTAGACGGAGTTTAAATTTAGTATAAATTTTAGTTTTTTTTTTAAATTCATTGTCTGATTTAAGACCAATCTAGACTGCCTTTGCAATATTCATAGACAAAACCAAGGGTTAGTACTGCCAAAAAGCAGATCAAACCACTAAAGCCAGCCCAACCAGTAGGTGTACCTCCAACAATCCAAGGAAACCGCCGAGCACATTCAATATCAAACACCAAAAATAGAATAGCAACCAAATAAAATCCAATATCAAAAGGAGAACGAGCTGCACCAAACGGATCATAACCACATTCGTACGCTGTTGCTTTTTCCAAGTCTAGTCGACGTGGACTAACTGTAACACACAAGGCCAAAATCACAACACCTAGACCTGTGGCCAGTACAAAATAAACCAATACACCAAGATATTCTGTCATAATTACTTTGATTTTTGATTTCAATTAGTCTATTATTAATCAAAAGATTTATCTAAATTTTTATAAAATTAACCAAATAGAATTAGGAATGCTACCAACAAGGTAAATAGTGCAATGGATTCAGTTAGAGCAAAGCCCAACAAAGCATAACCCATCCGTTGTTTTGCCATTAGAGGGTTACGGCTTGCGCTTTGAATCAAGGAGCCGAAAACAATGCCAATTCCTGCACCAACACCTGCTAGTGCAATTAGTGCGCTACCCGCACCGATTAGTTTTGCTGCTTGTACCATGAGAAAAAAAATTTTCAAAATAAGTCTATACGTTTTAAATACTAAATGTAATTCCTTGAATTACTTGCCCACGAATGTGGGCAAGTTTAAATTTTTTATTTTTAAGGTTTCAATTTTGATCAAAATTGAGAGCATGTGCGCTATATGCGTACAAGCGATTGCATTCAAACAACAGGCATAACTGATTTGAAGTTATGTATGTCAATGAAGCAGACCAGAATACCATAACCCTAGTAGCATTTGCTACAAATGCTGCCAATGTCAAAGGCAACAATTTTTTCCAACCAAGTGTCATTAGTTGATCATAACGATAACGTGGCAATGTAGCACGAACCCAAATAAATGTATAGACTACTGCTACTGTTTTCAAAGCAAGCCAAAGAGTTCCAGGAATCCAATCTCCAAAAGGAATTGGCAAAGGTGCTGTTCCTCCAAGAAACAAACAACTTGTGACTGTACCCATCCGTAGTAGATTAGCATATTCTGCGATAAAAAATAGAGCAAATCCCATAGATGCATATTCAACATTAAAACCTGCAACTAGTTCTGCTTCTGCTTCTGGCAAATCAAAAGGTGCACGATTTGTTTCTGCCAAACAACAAATCCTCCAAATCAAAAACAATGGCCACAAAGGCCATAGTAGAAATCCACCATGTTGAAAGTCTACCAATTCACTCCAATTCAAACTACCTACAATAACACAAGCTGTCCTTACTGTCAAACTCATTGGAAGTTCATAACTAATCCTTTGAGCTACAGAACGGCAACAACCTAGAAATGCATATTTACTATTACTAGACCAACCTGCTAGCAAAACACCATACACTCCCAAACTACCAACTGCTAGTAAATACATAGTACCAAGATTCAAATCACTCACTGCACCTGCTGCGCTTGTTGGTAGAACTGCCCATGCTGCTTGACTAGTTAGAAAACTTAGAATTGGTGCCCACAAAAACAATACCATATCCGCATTACTAGGGAGTACTGGTTCTTTCAACATCAATTTCAAACCATCCCAAAATGGTTGCAACACACCAAAAGGTCCCCAAACATTTGGACCCCTTCGACGTTGCATTGCACCCATAACACGGCGTTCTGCCAAAGTTAGAAATGCAACCGCTAGCAACAACGGCACTACAGTAGACAATACCATAATCAAAACATAAAGTAGCATATAGCTTTTTGGTTATTATTTATATAAAAAATCAATTGACAGCATACACACAACTTATTTGATTTCCAAGATTTAGATTAATTTTAGAATTTCATTCGTTATGCGCGAACGCGCACAAGTCATTAAAGTATTTTCATTATATTGATTTTTTATTTTTTTCAGAGGTATATACAACTACTTGTGTAAAATCCACAGAGTGTTTAATAAAAGTATCATGAACAGGTGCTTGAGCACGACGTTTCAATGTCAATACGACTGCTCCTACCATAGCTACCAATAGCAAAACACTTGCTAGAATAAGTAGATCAACATGCACACCATAAAGCAATGTTCCTAGTGTATTCAATACAGAGTTCCTTTCTTGTACAGCACTCCAACTTTGTAGACAAATAATTGTATCAAAAGAAGTTGGACTAGGCCTAGGTCCCCAAAGATTGATGTGACTATCGGAACTAGACATGCTAAATAGCAAAGTCCTTACAACAAACACAATAGTAAAAACCAAAACACCAACGACTGGATATGTACCACGTTGATGAGCTACCCTTTCAGTAGCTGGAATATCTAGAAGCATAACAACAAACCGAAACAATACTGCTAGAGCACCTACATACACCATTAGTTGCAACAATGCAAAAAAATCGAGTCCTTGCAGACACAGCAATGCAGAAGCATTTGCAAATACCAGTACCAAATAGAAGACAGAATGGACTGGATTTTTACTACGCAATAGCCTCCTGGCACTAACCCATGCTCCTGTGCAAAAAAAGCTTTCCAAATAAAACCTAGAATTCATTATGCGCGGAATACGTACAAGAATTTAGGTTATTCATTATACTTACTCAATTTATTACACTTGTCCAGAACTACCAACCAAATTTGACGAATGCAATGACTTATCTCTGTATTAATCGCGAGACTTTGACTTGCATGCATTCGCACACAAGTATTTTATGTGCATAAACTTATTCGTAGACAATTTGTCCTCGTCCGCAGAGCGCACAAGTTTTTAAAAAACTAAAATTGAGATCAATTTAAACTACGTCTATATCTACAAAGTAGATAGGCACTTCGTCTAAAATTTAAAATAAATTTAAACTTCGTCTAAAATTTAAAATAACAAATTCATACACGAGCGATCAATCCAAACAACTAAAGTGGGTGAAGTAGAATAGACTCTACTTGCCATTTTCAAACATACAACTACACTGGGTGAAGTAGAATAGACTCTACTTGCCATTTTCAAACAAACAACTAAAGTGGGTGAAGTAGAATCAATAGTCCTTGCCCTTGCCATTTTCAAACATACACATACTCCTTGCCATTTTCAAACTCAAATTTATACTAAATTTAAACTACGTCCTTGTGCATATTCTAAAATTTATATTAAATTTAAAATAACAAATTCATACACAAGCGATCAATCCAAACAACTAAAGTGAGCCATCGGCGAACTGTCTATTGTGTATGTGTAGGTGAAACGAAATAAGCTGAACTACAGCGAGCCCTCGGCGAGCAGGTAGCTCTGATGTTGAAGTAGGTATAGTGTGTTCTTTCATACTTAATCTAGACGTTAGGCTAGAGTAAGTTAGTAAGTCTGTTTACAGACAGTAGACAGTTCGCTATTGCTCACTGTGGTATTACTTATTGTTCGCTATTGCTCACACTAAGTATAGTATGTTATTTGTATGTTGAAATATTATACTTAATCTAGACGTTAGGCTAGAGTAAGTTAGTAAGTCTGTTTACAGACAGTAGACAGTTCGCTATTGCTCACTGTGGTATTACTTATTGTTCGCTATTGCTCACACTAAGTATAGTATGTTATTTGTATGTTGAAATATTATACTTAATCTAGACGTTAGGCTAGAGTAAGTCTATAGAAAATCGACTGCCAGTCAGAGCACAGTGAGCCCTCGGCGAGGGCGAGCAAGTAGCTCTGATGTTGAAGTAGGTATAGTGTGTTCTTTCATACTTAATCTAGACGTTAGGCTAGAGTAAGTTAGTAAGTCTGTTTACAGACAGTAGACAGTTCGCTATTGCTCACTGTGGTATTACTTATTGTTCGCTATTGCTCACACTAAGTATAAGTAGACAGTTCGCTATTGCTCACTGTGGTATTACTTATTGTTCGCTATTGCTCACACTAAGTATAGTATGTTATTTGTATGTTGAAATATTATACTTAATCTAGACGTTAGGCTAGAGTAAGTTAGTAAGTCTGTTTACAGACAGTAGACAGTTCGCTATTGCTCACTGTGGTATTACTTATTGTTCGCTATTGCTCACACTAAGTATAAGTAGACAGTTCGCTATTGCTCACTGTGGTATTACTTATTGTTCGCTATTGCTCACACTAAGTATAAGTAGACAGTTCGCCGATAGCTCACTGTAGTATAGTATATTTGATTTATGTATAGTATATCTATAGTATATTTATAGTATATCTATTATATATATTATAAACCAACCCTACTTTAGATCAAAAAATTGAAAAAATTTCAAAAATATTGCATCTAAAATTGAATATGCCATGTTAATAGTTCAATGGAATAGGTTATGTATTTTTGAGATTTTATTAGCAACCTGAGTTTTCTTTGAAAACCAAGAATACCACACAAAAAATCTAAATTTTAAAATACAACTTTTAAAAGTGTGATTTCAAAGACCCAAAATATGCATAACCTTGGTTTTTATACAACTTACAAAATATCAAATATTTATATAGACTGTTTAATAGTTGTATTAGACTCTATTTCGCATCTGTACCATATGCGCAGAGCGCACAAGCTTTTAAAAAACCATAACAAGAATTTTAGACACAAAAATTAGTATATTTCTTAGTCTGTTTTTATAAGTTTAGAAAAATTGAAGTTTTAAAAAAATCAATTGGTTTAAGTGTTTTGCATTTTTAATACAACAGAAAATCGAAAATTGAACAAACACTTGAAGGTTTTTATGCCCATATTGAAGGCTTTATGTATATTTTATCCTGAAATGAAGAAAACGGAAATTTGGTTTAAAGTATTATTGAAATTTTCGATTTCATAAAATTGAAGTTGTATTCGGGCCTATATACAAGATTAGATCTGATTAAGTTTGTTTAATAAAACAGCAATAGCACACATTCAATTTTTGTACATAGAAAAGTCTGTACACAATACCAACATAATTGTCCTTAAACATTATTGCATAGTAGAACTCTAAACACTTATTAGTTGACCGATAAATTACTATATTTCTATGTATAGATCAGCGCTTCTAGTAATAGTGACTATTATATGATTGTCATTCCTAATTATTCTATTAATAGGTTTAAATTTGCTAATAGTCTATAATCCTTTTCTCATTCTTCATTCTATATTTTCGTTATAAATAATTTATTATTATTAATCTATAGTAAGTTTATTTTTGATATATTTTTTTTTACAATGGATTTAATAGAATTTTACATTCAAGAGGTGGTAAGGTTTTGCGAGTTGTTTCGCATTCAATGCGCATGTTCCACAGCCGTACTACCCAACGGTCTATTACTTTGAGTTTCGGACTTGCGTCGTTACTCCCCAGGCTAAATGGTCTTTCGTTTAATACTATCTTAAAATTCATAAATTTAAGATAGTTTCCATTCATTGTTGACGGCGTAGACTACACAGGTATCTAATCTGTTTCGCTCCCTACGCTTCCGTGACTTGGCGTCAGTTTACAACTAGCTCAATGCCTACGCCATTGACGTTCAGGCACATTTTTTATTATTTAACCAATACTTGTGCATTTCCTTGAGCCTCTTTGCAACTCCAGTCTATGATTCTACTAATGTGTTGCACATATTTATATGTGATTAACAAAATTTAGAAATAAATATGCAGTTTCATAGACCACCTACTCACGATTTACGCCTAGTCCATACGCCTAACACTCTGCCTATCTGTATTACCGCGGCTGCTGGCACAGAATTGCCCAGGCATTATACAAAAAGGGATAACATCACTTGTATACGAAGTTATACCTTGTATAACTTATTTGTGTTATTTTTCAATTTGTATTTAAAGTTACGGAATAAACCTTCCCTATCGGGTTCTTAGAATATTTGAACTCTTTATTGCAGGCTGGCACAGATCAAGCTTTCGCTCATTGTCAAAGATTCCCTACTGAAGCCGAATGATTCGGACGGACCTTGTTTCAGTTCCGCTGTGGCTAAACCCTCATTAAAGGTAGCTATGGATCCTCGGCTTGGTGAGCTGTTACCTCACCAACTACCTAATCCAAGCCAGGCATCTTCTGTAAGGACTATGTCATAATTTACAAACAAAGTAATGTCTCTGGCTATTACTCACCCGTACGCCTTGATTTCAAAAAATGACTATATTTCAATATAGTCATTTTTTTGACCAAAAGACTAACATGTATTAAACCTCCTGCACTGCATTAGGCGGCACTAGAATCAAATGCCATAAGTTCTGTAATTAAAACTTAAATCAAACAACATATACATTTGTGTTTGGATTTATTACTTGTATGCTACTGCGCACAAGGACGAAGTTTAAATTTAAATTTATTTTAAATTTTAGACGAAGTTTAAATTTAAATTTATTTTAAATTTTAGACGAAGTGCCTATCTACTTTGTAGATATGGACGAAGTTTAAATTTAGTATAAATTTTAGTTTTTTAAAAGCTTGTGCGCTCTGCGCATAAGGAATTTATTACTCGTAGCGAATGCTGCGAGGACGAAGTTTAAATTTAAATTTATTTTAAATTTTAGACGAAGTTTCAATTTAGTATAAATTTTAGTATTATAGTTATATTATTGAATAATAAATTATTTTGATAAACTAAACGACAGTTGAGTTGCTCCAGCTCCGCTCCAAGCGTAAACAATGATCCTAATGAAAACCCAAACTAGATCAACAAAGTGCCAATATAGCAACGCCCGATCAAGTGCTAGGCTACGTCCTGGATACATAGTTTTCAATTGGAACAAGCAAACTGCAAGATATAGAAAACCAAGAATGACGTGCATTCCGTGAAAACCAGTACTCAAATAAAAAGTACTTCCAAAAACAGAGTCACTAAAAGTAAAGGCAGCATCGGAATATTCCAAATATTGGTAGTAAGAAAACAACCTACCCAAACCAATAGTAATGGCTAGATAAATACCACACAATTTTTTATTGTGATTATTCAAAGCATGTTTTGCTGCATTAGCAGTAAAAAAGCTAGTTGCCAAAATCACAGTATTTAGCATAGGTCGACCAGTCCATTCAATAGGTACAATACCTACAGGTGGCCAAGACCTAAAAACTTGTACTGTAGGCATTAGTGCTGCGTGTACAACAGCCCACAACAATCCTACAAAAAACATTGCTTCAGTGACAATAAACCGAATCCTACCTAGATACAATCCATTTTGAATTTTGCTAGTATATTCGTATTCTAGAACTCCTGGTTTACGATAGCCAACGACATCACCTTCATGCAAAACATCAGCCCACCAACGACCAGCAACATAGACCAAATACAACAAACCTCCAACTACCACTGTACCACCCCTATTATATTGGTGAAAATACAGAACCAAGCCTAGGGTTAGCCACAAAGCACCCAAAGAGGCAAGAAAAGGCCAAGGACTCCGAGGCACCCTATGATAAGGATGTTCCGGCCGTACTACAGCATAAGAAACAGCATTATTTTCTACTTTGTTTGTCATAAATACTATAGTCTTGACACCTTCTCTACGAATGGATTCATCGCTCGTGTATGAATATACACGAGGTTTTTTAAAAACTTGTGCGCTCTGCGCACGAGGTGGAGAAGTTATAAAGCAAAGCAAAATATTGGAAAAGTAAATACATTTATTATTAACTTCAACAAAAACACTAAAATTTAGATAAAATTGAAACTTCGTCTAAAATTTAAAATAAATTTAAATTTAAACTTCGTCCTCGCAGCATTCGCTACGAGTAATAAATTCCTTATGCGCAGAGCGCACAAGCTTTTAAAAAACCATATCTACAAAGTAGATAGGCACTTCGTCTAAAATTTAAAATAAATTTAAATTTAAACTTCGTCCTTATACGCAATAGACTTCGTTTTCATCTATTTTGTGGATAAGGCAATAACAAAGTTATTTTAAAATTTATATTAAATTTAAAATAACAAAGTTATTCGTAGAGAAGTTATTTCATCTAAAGAATTGTAATAATAATTGTGTTTGGGAATTTATTCACTTGTGCGCTCTGCGCATTTGGTATAAAAAATTGATATTTTATTAAAAGTCATTCCCACAGCTATTTCCACAACTGTGACCATGTTACGACTTCACACCCAACGCGGAGCATACTATATACTCCTATATAGACTATTTGAAATAAACTGCTTTTGTTTAGCTAAAATGTTGTATTTCAAACGGAAATATAGATAGTTTTTTAGCCTACCCCCCTTAGGGCGTGTGACGGGCGGTAAGTACCCAGGGTAAAAGACTAAATTTCACCGTGACGGGCTGATCCACGATTACTGGCCATTCCTTCTTAAGGTTGCCGAATTGCAGGCAACGATCCGAACCATTGTTGCTTTTAAGGACAATGCTATTATATACATAAAGGCACCCTTTGTATACAACTTCTGTCACACACGTCAAGCCCACCCCATAAAGGCCATGAGGATTAAACATAGTTCTTTGCCACTTGTAGAGTATAAACAAGTAGCACCCCTAATATATTCTAATAATTAGAGATAGAGAGCTGTCCGTTAGTTAAAGCTAAAGCTTTAGACTGTTTTGCGCAACGGACTTCTGATAACCATGCAGCGCCTGTGTAAAAAACATTATTTAATAATTAATACTTAATTAAAAACCATCTATAACAAATATACACAAAGTTATATACAAGAAACAACACTTATAATAAAATTGTTTGGATGGAAGAATTTACTCGCTTGTGCGCGGAGCGCATAAACGATTTATCACTTGTTTACGAATCACTTGTGATTGCTTTTCTACGAATGGATTTATCGCTCGTGTATGAATTTGTTATTTTAAATTTAATATAAATTTTAGAATGGATTCATCGCTCGTGTATGAATAACTTTGTTATTTTAAATTTAATATAAATTTTAGAACATACACGAGGTACACGAGGACGAAGTGCCTATCTACTTTGTAGATATGGACGAAGTTTAAATTTAAATTTAGTATAAATTTTAGACGAAGTGCCTATCTACTTTGTAGATATGGTTTTTTAAAAGCTTGTGCGCTCTGCGCATAAGGAATTTATTACTCGTAGCGAATGCTGCGAGGACGAAGTTTAAATTTAAATTTATTCGAAATTTTGGAATGTAAATGAAGGTTTTCTATGAAAACTTGTCTAGGAATCTAGAAAAGGTGTAGAGCAATACTCTAATTTTAAAAAATCGCTATATTTATAAATTTATAATAGGAATTTATTACTTGAATGCTACATGTGTACAAGGACGTAGTTTAAATTTAAATTCAATTTAAATTTTATACGTAGTTTAAATTGATCTCAATTTTAGTTTTTTAAAAACTTGTATGCGAAGCGTACAAGGTGTGTTGTTGTACACAAAGTATTGAATTGAATTTGTTGTTTTTGTTATGAAATAAGACTCCACCAATGAGCAAACAATACCAAAGGTGCACCCCTCCAAAGGCCAATAAACAAAAGTCCAAGGCTAACAGCCAATACATAGGCAGTTGGAGAAGCACAATGACTATACAAACCAAATCCAGTTGGCATATCGACGTATACAGTTTTTAGAATACGCAAATAATAGACACTACCAAGCAAAGTAGATGCCAAAGCCAAACCAACCAACCAAAATTGTGCACTATTCAAAGCATACAAGAAAAGACCAAGTTTGCCAAAAAAACCAGCAGCTGGTGGCAAACCTGCCAAACTCCACATAGCAAATGCCCAACACCTTCCACCGGCTACAGAAGTTTGATTCAGAGCACCCAAATCTGCCAAATATTGCAAATTTGTCCTATTTGCTGTAGAAACCAATGGACCTGTATAAGAAGGTAGCAAACTAGTTACACTAGTATTTCCAGTACGACTCCGTTGTTTAGAATTTTGTTCAGTTGCTACTTTATTCAAGTTTGTATGATGAAGTTGTTTTTCTTCTTCAGTACGCAATACAGAAGGTGCATAACCTACTAGTTTAGCAAAACTGCCAGGTACCAATGGCAAAGAACGTTCATAGCTCCACATCATCAAACCCCAAACCAACAACCTAGTAATCAAATAAATGATCAAATAAACCAACATTGCAGCACTTCCACTAAATCCACCACACAATGGTAGCAACAAAAAACCCCTATGACCGATGCTACTATAAGCTAGCAAACGTTTAATTTGATATGTTCCCAAAGGCGCTACGGCACCAACCACCAAACTCGCTCCACTAAACACAGCAAGCCAATAACCACAAACGTTGTTCCAAATAGGCCTCCAACTTTGTACCCAAAATAGCCGAACAGCTACTTTAGGCAAAGTGCTAATCCGCAAAGAAACCATACTTAGAGCACCAGAATAAACATCAGCAGCCCACAAGTGCCTTGGTGCAGCAGCCCGTTTCCACATCAAAGCTAGACCTACAAGCCAAACACCTAGCCACAACAAAGGTTCATTGGAGCTACAACTGACATAAAGAGACAACAATGGACAATATGTAGTTCCAGTTTGCCAATAAATCAATCCAATTCCTAGCAATAGCAAAGAACTACTAAATGCAGACCGCAAAAAATATTTCCTACCTGCTTCCAATGCCAAAGCATTTTTGTAATAAATACTGCAAAGAATAACTAGAACAAAACTTTGTAGTTCTAGACTTAGAAACAAACCACTAAGTTCTTGAACAGACAACAAAAGACATTGTGCCAATGCAATAAGCAATACTAGACCTACATATTCATGATGAGCAAGTCCAGCATTGGAAAGCATGCCTTTACTAAGGAGTAGAATACAAGCAGTATAAATCCTAACAAAAGTACAAATAGAAAGACTTGCAGTATTCCTAATAAAAATACCACCAGCATGCAAAGTTTGAAATGGAATTTGTGTCATTGCAAGTGCAGACAGAATGGATACAGTAATACCCCAATCTGTTAGATGTGCCGCTGGATTTGTTGGTCCAGCTAGACATACACTAGCAGATGCTGTATAAGGGAATAGATTCGCTTGTGCGCTCTGCGCACGAGGTGTAAGAGTAGTTTTAGGAGTCAAAGCAACAAGACTGCCTGGAGCTTTCGTTAGAATCTCTGTTTTTGCAGTTTTGTCACTTGTTAGAACCCCTGGGTAAATAGCTGTCCTAATTTTTTCTTTGTATGGAGTAGATGGCGCATCTGTACCATACCAAAATAGAACTAGACAGCAAAGCCGCAAATTCGCAAAAATAGACCAACAATAAAAATCTAGCCACATAATGCTAATCTTAATACGATAATTATAATTATATATTGTTTATATTATAATACAAAATTTCAAACACGTTATATTTATTTGAAATTTATTTGATTTGTATTAAAATTTTTAAAAGATAAAAACTAAATCTTATTATTTATGCTATTATTAGGATTCGTACACGAAGGGAATTTATTCGCTCTTGCGCTCTGCGCACGAGGTGCACGAGATGTTGTTACTATTAAGCGCTAGCTAGTGCTGGCCTTCGAGTAGTCAAAGGAGCTGTAGTTTTAGTACCTGCAAATGCTTGTCCCCTAATCCAAAAGAAATAAACAAAAGAAAAAGCAGACAAATAACTACCAAAGCTAGCTACCCTATTCCATCCTACGAAAGCATCTGGATAATCCAAAATTCGGCGTGGCCTACCTGCCAAACCCAAAAAGTGCATTGGGAAGAAAGTTAGATTTACGCCAATAAAGAATAGCCAGAAATGTGCTTGAGCATGGTGTTCTGGATAAGTACAACCTGTGATTGTGCTCCGCCAGAAGTAAACAGCTGCAAAAATACCAAAAATAGCACCCATACTCAATACATAGTGAAAGTGAGCTACAACGTAGTAGGTCATTCTTATTAACTCGCTTTACAGCGAGGATCGGACTCTATCTTTTCTACTTTTTGAACTTAATCAATTTTCGACTGCCACGTATAGTCTCTACGGATCCTACTTAGCTAAAAATTAGCTTTTGGTTTCCACGGTATTGTCTTATATATTCAAAAAAATAAGATTTCACCGTTAGCAACATTACCTCATCTACTTCGTAGACAAGCACTTCATCTAAAATTTATACTAAATTTAAATTTCATCCTCATGTTCATTCGAGCATGAGTGATAAATCCATTTTGTTAAAATAGAAAACACACATAAATAAAGTGTTGTGTGTGTTTATGTGTCATTAATGTTACCGAGAACAAACCTGTTCTCACAGTGGCAAGACAGCACGACACCTAAAAATGAATTACACTATAAAATTCTAGGAAAGATTGATGTTTTTCACCTAGCAAAGGATTGTTTCGACAGTGATTATAAATCAATTTCAAACATTGTTTACGATAAATTTCTAGAAGATAGAGGTTATCTTTTTTGTGTTGAATTTTGTTAAAAGCACCAAAATAGAGTTTAATAGCTTCTATCAAATAAAAATCATATTGTTGACTAATACTAAAAGAATGGTTATTATTTGTATTTCGCACACAAAAACAAGATTCTGCTTCCCTAAAACCAGACAACCATGCTGGAAAATAAGACAATTGAGTAATATTACAATTAGTCCTAATTGCCAATTTATTAGAACGAGATGCGTATTTAAAATCACGATGTTGCAAATACCAAACCACATCTTTTTGAATTAAACAACTATTCAAAAAAGCTAATTGACATTGTAATTGAGTGGTCCGTGGAGGGTAATCTTTCAAAATTTCTGTCAATTTAAAAATTTTTTTTGTATCATTTTCTACCCACAATACCCATTTGTTAGTACCTACAATTTTAACATTTCCTCCGATAACTGTAGCAATTTTTTTTAGCATAGAGAAATTCGCAGGTGTATATTTAAGTTTAATATTCCTACGAAATTGCAAACAACGTTTACGCCAATGATTAACTTGAATACTACCATCACCATCCATCAATCCTACCCAAAATTTAAAGAGATAATTATGTTTTTGCTCTTTATCGTGCAACGCAACGTCTACACCAGCATTTGCCAGTACAATACCAGTCAATCCACCAATAGTAAATAGTACCAAGAAACCTAGTGCAAACAACCTTGGAGCTGTTAGCCATAGGCTACCTGCTAGCAAAGTTGCCAACCAACTGAAAATTTTAATACCAGTAGGTACAGCAATAATCCTAGTTGCACTTGTGAAATAAGCACGTGTCAAATCGATAACTTTCAAATTAAGTATATTATCGAAATGGACTTTATCTTAATCTCTAGATTTGAATTACAAAAAAAGAGAGCCGGACATTAAGTCTCTGAGGAGCTCTTAATGACTAGAGTTTCCTGCGGATTCCACTTTAACCTCTGAAATTTTTCCATACCAAACAAAATTCCTCGTACTATTCGCTACGAGTAATCACAAGTGATTCCTAGTAAAAGGAATTAAACATGTATTTATCACTTGTTAACGAAGCGTACAAGGACGAAGTTTAAATTTAAATTTATTTTAAATTTTAGACGAAGTTTAAATTTAGTATAAATTTTAGTTGTGGATCCAGAAGAGAAGAAGTTCCCGCATTTTGTCCGGTACATTTTCTTCAATCACTTGAAGATTAGACACTTATAAAATATGTATCAACGTCTAGACCAACAGTAAACCTGTGGTGAGCCCATACAACAAATCCTAGAAGAGCAATTGCTCCCCTAGCATTGACCCTACCCACATAACCAAATACGGGTTTACGTGCATAATAGCTAAATACATGACTAACAATACCAAAAGCTGGCAAAATCCGGACATAGACCTCAGGGTGACCGAAGAACCAAAACAAGTGTTGATACAAAATAGGATCGCCACCACCTGCTGGTACAAAGAAAGAAGTATTAAAATTACGATCTGTCAACAACCTAGTTAGACCTGCCGCAAATACAGGCAAACTTACAATCCGTAGAATACTTACAAAACACAAAGACCAAACAAACAATGGCCTACGATAGAGTGTCATTCCAACGGCACGCCTATTTGCTGCAGTCACTAGAAAGTTAATAGAACCCAATAGAGAACCAACACCAGCAACATGGAGAGAAAAAATTGCTAGATCTACAGAAGCACCGGAGTGGCTAAGATTGCTACTTAGAGGTGGATATGCTACCCAACCAATACCGGCACCTTGTTCTACAAGAGAAGACCTCAACAACAACATCAAAGCATTTGGCAATAGCCAAAAACTAATGTTATTCCTGCGTGGAAAAGCCATATCTGCTGCACCAATCCTTACAGGTACTAGCCAATTCAGATTCTCGTTCTATTTCTATAACGTCTAGACTATTTCTTCAACCAACAACTTTTCAAAAAATTGAAATCAATATGAATGTTGGTTGTGCTACGTATAGTCTTTGGGGATCCTACTCTTAGCGTAAAGCTAATTTGGTTTCCTGCAAATTGCCCATGGTGACGCGCTAGCGTGTCACTTTAGGGGTTTTTTGCATATAGTAGCATAATATTATACATTTGCATATATAACCGGCAAACTTAGTGGGTACTTAAATGTAGTGAATAAAGTAGTTTTGACTCTCGAGTTTTTGCATAAAAAGTAGACAGATGATCCCACGTAAAAACAGTGCGATTGGTGTTAAAACGTGCTTTAATCTCAGAAATTTTGGCAACACCTTGGGGAGTATAATGTTGCTTAAAGTTCCTCAACTCATAGACACAACGCCAATCTAGATAATTCAAACGCTTAGAGCTAAACAAAGGATAATTGTCAAAGTAGCTACAAACTAGATGATCAGACTTGATATTAGTAGTCACTACACTATAACTATGATAGGCTTTCAATAGACTCTTATTGTGACCTAAAGCACGTTGATGAGTATAACTATACAAGTTACAGTCAAACAAAATAGCAATAGCAAAACAAATACCATACATAGAATTGCATTCCAACTGTAAAGATTTACACTTTGCATAGATTTGAGCCAATCGCAAGCGATACTGAATTCGCACATATACTCGACCAGAGCGGGGCTTAGAGATTTCTAGAAGAAAATTTGCATCACCATCACTAAAACCAGCCAACCAGGCATTAGAACACAAGGGACTTGTATTTAAACCCTTCATCATTAGATTAGCATTGTACTTTTCGTTGAAATACTTGATCAAGTTGTGCAAAACATCAATCTTTGGAGTACGAAAAAAATCATTCATTAGTTGACAAAGTCGTAATAGTTTATGCTGTTGGTTAATTTTCAATTTCACAAAATTTTTAGAAGCACCTATTACAATATTACCACCTAAAAGAGTTTGCAAAAATTCAGCAAAAGGTTTGTCCGCAATACAAAAGCAAATATCAATATGTGCTTGTTTACTAAATGTTTTTGGACAAATGATACAACCATCAGCCTCTACCAAATCAGCCAAGTAAGAACCTAGCAACTCTTGATTATGTACAGATAAGTGATCCATAGAAGCATTTAGAGTCACAGAACCTGGCTTGGTATATTGGTTAATACCAGTATTGCGCAAATTTGTGACTTTTTTTGGCTTGTTGTGATCTCCGTTTTCTAGCACTTTGATGGGTGTTCCTTTCCTAGTTCCACACAAAAGTAGCTGCTTATTCATACTACTAGATACACCGTCAACTACACTATAATCAACAACACTCCAATTCACCACTAAGGCTATATAGTGGCTTTACTATATAACAAATTTTACCAAAACCACCCATAAAAGCTGGCCTTACTACGAAAAACAACATAAGCAATCCATGAGCAGTAATCAATACATTATACAATTGACCATTACCAGCAAGAACACCAGGTCCAGGACTAGTCAATTCCATACGCATTAGAATACTCATAGTAGTTGCTAGAATTCCGCACCAAGCCGCGAAAAGCAAGTACAAAAATGCAATATCTTTCGCATTAGTACTGCAAAACCATCGCCTCAAAAAACTGGATTTCAAAAACATTATGGCAAAAAGGTGACTCGAACACCTAACCTGAGTCTTAGGAAAACCCTGCTCTACCATTGGAGCTACATTGCCAGAAAATTCGATTTGAAAATTTATAAACCTTATGTGTATTCTAAAATTGAAATCAATATAAACTTCGTCTAAAATTTAAAATAAATTTAAATTTAAACTTCGTCATTGTCTACATTCTCTATGTGCATCTACTTTGATTCTATAGAAATGGATAGAAAGATTGATATTATACTAATAACTTGTTTTTAAGAATGCTTTCTTTATGAAAGTTCTAGTAGTTTACTATGTTCTGTCAAAACATGATGTACATGTTCAGCCCTTTCATAAGACCAATACCATTGGCGTCCAATAACTTTGATAGTCAAAGCGGGACGAGCAATCCGATCTTCAAAAGTATAAATCAATGTCAAAGATGGAAAACCAATCCTAATAACAATAATACCAGGCAACAAAGCCCAAACCAATTCCAAATTTGTGTGATGATTAAAACGTTCAGGCATTGGTTGACGAGTATAATGAAATTCTTTAACAATACGATAACCCAACCATCCAACCAAACACACAATCCGAATTAGAAAAAACATAATATCATGGTGCAAATCCACTAGACCTTCCATTGCTGCTGTTGCAGGATCTTGGAAGCCACATTGCCATGGATGTGGCGCATCTGCCAAAACATGAAAAATATATGCAAACATATAGATCAAATCAACAAACAAACAAACTTACACACTACACACTTTATATAACTATATATATATAAATCAAATCGAATCAAAATCGAATCAAATATGTGCACACAAAGTATGATGAATGAAATTTTAAATTTATTCTAAAATTTTAGAATGAAATTTTAAATTTATTCTTAAATTTTAGAATGAAATTTTAAATTTATTCTTAAATTTTAGTTTGATAAGCAGTATTAAAATTTATATAGAAAGAATAGATTAAAATTTATTTGGTCGAGGCCGATTGACTGTAGCCCTAACACGATCTTCCCAGCCAGCTACAATCCTAATTGCTCCTAGCAAAACAAAGAAAGCTACAGTTGCAAATTGACCCCGAAATACGTATGGTGGTTCAACTGGTTGATGACCCCGGTATGTCAATAGTACAAAGACTCCAAACCAACACCACCTCCGATTTTGATGTACTGCACGGAATTGTGGACTACGTACACCAGGTTTATGCCTATAAGGCAACATAGCAAGAGTAATAAATACCAAAGCAATAGCGGCAACACCAGCTAGTTTATTTGGAATACTACGCAAAATAGCGTAAACCCACACTAGGGGTCAGTAAAGGATCACATAGATACCATTCGGTATCCTTAGTTTTTCAATCTGCCCTCCGAACCGTACGTGAACCTTTCAGTTCATACGGCTCTCCAAGCTTATCTATTACCAGTAAGCCAATACAATGATTTCTTGTTCCAACTACCTTCCATAACTGCAAGTGCAATTGGCACACTTTGTTTAAACTGTCGAGTACGCTTATACGTATGGGGCACATACAAACCCTTTTGAGTTTCGGGATCTGTCAGAGCATTCCCATACTTCTTAAATACTTTAGATGCAAAACGTAGTTTATATTTCAAAGCTAGAGTTCGAGCACAACTCATTTGAAGAGTACGTACTACAGACCCCAAGCTTTTGAAATTGTCTGCAAAACTATAATAGTTAAGAATCCCTCGAATAATCTTGTTATAATAAGCCAGAATATCGGAATGATTCATATTCACTAGACGTGTAAGGGCAGTAGGCTTCGCCGTCTTGCCATCATTCGCCCATTGAATGAAGCCGCGTGTGTGCAATTTCGCAAAGATATCTTGAATTGGAGCATGCAGGCGTACACGAGGAAAAGTCTCATTTTTTTGAAATTGAGGAGTTACACGAACGCGCTTTCCAGTTTTGGAAAGAGTGACCGGTTTTTCTGCATGTTTGCTACATTGAATAGAAACTCCAAGGAAATGGGCCTTATGGGTTTTCACATTCGTGATTACCCTTTTGGCTGCATTCATTTGAAGTTTTAGTGTATTGCCCAAGAATTCTTCAATTTCTTTAAGTAGACGTACCGCAAGACTATGGGGTCCTAGTACAGACACTACAAAGTCGTCAGCATATCGCACATAACGAACTCGAATCAAATTTGGATCAAATGGATCTCCAACCGGAATCTTGCGAAGGTTCGCACGAATTTCACGTTTTTCTGTCATATTAGAGGTATTATTCAGTTTCTGTAGAAGAGCGGAATAAGTTTTGTTTTGCACATGTTTAGAGCCTTTACAATGCTTTTGTACCAAAGAAGATACAAATTTATCCAGCTCATGCATATAAACGTTGCATAGCAAAGGACTCAACACACTCCCTTGGGGCGTCCCAATGTCTGCATACAATGCAAGTTTCCCCATTTCCACATAACCTGCTTTTAGGGCAGATTGAATGAGGGCAAGGGTTTTATCGCATTGAATACGGACAGATAGGATATTACACAAGATAGAATGATCGATGGTATCAAAGCATTTAGAAATATCTACTTCGATAAACCAGTACGCATTTTGACATTGTGTATCAATCTGTTTCAAGGCAGTATGAGTACCTTTACCAGGAATGAACCCATGGGAGCAATCCATAAAGGATGGGTTAAACACCCCTTCCAGTACAAGTTGAATTGCTTTTTGAACAATTTTGTCTCGAGGAGATATTTTTCTTTCTAGAAGACTTTGTTTTTCTCGATGAGATGCAATACTCAATGGGCGTGTTTCAAACTTGCCTGGTTTAGGGATTTGAATGCGGCGAGAGGAAGAGAAACGAAATTTGCCTGCACGAAGTAGATTAGAAAGACGGATAAGGCAATTATTCACTTGTGCGTTATTGTGCATAAGGACGAAGTGCCTATCTACTTTGTAGATATGGTTTTTTAAAAGCTTATGCGCTCTGCGCATATGGTCATTCCTATTGACTCCATCTAGCGTTTCGTCACTATCTCCTTTCGTCATATTGCTTGGTTTAGATTTGATCCTCTCGTATGCAAGGTGTAGAGTTTTGACATCTGCAATAAGATGGATCAATTTGTAGTTCACCAAAGAAATATCTTTTTGATTACGGGTATACAAGTCGGCAAGATGTCCGCACCCTTCCGGGATCATGGACGTTGCCTTCTTGAGAGAAGAGCTCTTCTTTCCTTTGCGTCCTACTGTCAATTCTTTATGATTTGTGATAGTACACAAAGTCATACAAAATGTCCAATAAGGCACTACTACGAAAGATCGGTTCCCATAGGACTTTCGCCCCTTAGGCAATCCCACAGTTCCATAGCTTACGAAATTGTTCAGGTTAGGCCCCTGCACCTTATCTGTCTGCAAGACAGTCCCTAGACCAGTTGTTGCGGAATAGCTCTTATTTTCTGGAGAGATATTTAGGTCTACATTGCCCATTAGAGGGTTTCGAGCAAAGGTGTATGGTGGTACGGGAAGGTTGTGAATCAGGTTCATGAACTTAGCCATACTGACATTATTAACTCGCATACAATTCTTACGGTTACCCACACCGTTCATGATGCTTTTACCTCCGCTTCGTACTAGTCCGTTTCCAGACTCATACGGGAGATATGTTTTACAGCTCATGCAAACACATATACAAATTATGTATAGAAGAATGCATTGTTTAACATGGCAACAACTGAGCTGGACATTATTAAAAATGTCAACGTAATGCTATGACACAGTGGCGCACAAAAATACCACTCTGGAACGATATGTGCAGGGGTAGAATATGGATTGGCTGGAATATTATTGTCAGGATGACCCAACAATTCAGGTTCAAAACCTACCAACCATGCAGCTAGAATACCCAAACCTAGAGTTGCAACCAAATCTTTGACATAAAAATATGGGTAAAATTCTACCAAATCTACTTGTGCAGTAATACCCAATGGATTCGTAGAACCATAATGGTGCAAAGCAGCTAGATGAACAATACTAGCAGCTGCCAAAATAAATGGGAACATATAGTGAAAACTATAAAAACGATTCAATGTAGGATTATCTACAGAGAAACCACCCCAAAGCCAGCTTACAATGTGAGAACCAACAATAGGCAAAGCACTTGCCAAACTTGTAATGACAACGCTACCCCATAGAGACCTTTGCAAATCTTTAAATTTGTGCCTTTAAAACTTCTTATAATACAATTCATACAATCTAAAATGTATTATAACACAAATTCTTGTATCTTTATACCAAAATGGATTTATCTAAAGACCTTGAACTCATAATGTGCGGAATATACGCACAACAATTTATATCATTCTAAAATTTATTCTAAATTTAAAATTACATTCTAAAATTTATTCTAAATTTAAAATTACATTCCTCGTACCATTCGCTACGAGTAATCACCATATGCGCAGAGCGCACAAGCGAATAAATTCCAAGTGATTCATATCAAAAAAATGAGAAAGATTCCGACTCTACATTAAGCACCATTTCAGGCACCCATTGGTGGAACGAGTCTGTAGCGATTCTCCGTAGAACCGACGGTCTCTGCACAGAAGTTAGTGCCTTTGACCGTTTTCACCAATATTGCTTTAAAAGTTTGTGATTCCACAATTTTTATATACCTTACGGAAGTTGCTATAAAATCTTTTAAAACTATAATTATTTTTGTCCAACTTTAAATTTCCTACTTTCATCCAGATAAGGTCCTACAATAGAAATCACATGTGGCATAGATACTTTCCAAATATAAAGAACACAGTGATTTTTATGTTTGTTAATAGAAACTTTCCATCCATATTTGTGTGTTAATGTTTGACATAGAAATTCAACATCTGTAGGATTGAAAAATTTTGTATCCAATTGTAGACCAGAACCGGTAAAAAAACCACTGTCCATAATCCAAACTGCTATTGCAAAAGGACTCAAATAGTCTTCAATGTTTTTTGGCACTACTTTTTTGCCATTGACAACAAAACTTTCATGAATCCAATCAAAACTACTAAAACGAAAGGTACTAAAATTTGCACAATAATAAATCTGACCATTTTTACCAATTTGTTTAGATAATTTGGGAATTTCATCAGTACAATAACCTTTATTTGCTAAGAATTTTTGCATCCATCGAATAAAAGAAATTTGTCGACTACAATGGCTATAAACAATACGAGTACCACCCCCAATTTTGTTAGGAATAGCATCTCCTAACAAAGCACCATGCAAAAAACACAAAACATCATAATTATGTGGACCAAATCGTTGACAAGATGGAATTTTAGGAACATAGAAAGCAGAACAGATAATCATTTCGGGCAAAATGCTACCCCAAGGCAATACATATCCAATAAAAGCTGTTAGAATCCTTAGCCGAAAAATAATGACACCCAATAGCCAAACTGCTTCACGTGGTTGAGCATAACTTGTATAATACATACCACGAAACAGATGCCTATATACTACAACAAAAAACAAACTAGCACCATTTGCGTGCATATAACGCAAAGCCCAGCCTCCTGGCACATCACGCATTAGATGTTGTACACTATTAAATGCTAGATCAACACTACTTGCATAATGCATTGCCAAAAAAAAACCTGTGAGAATTTGTGCAATCAAACAAATTCCTGCGAGTACACCCCAATTCCACCTTCCAGAGAGATTACTAGGAGTAGGATAGGAAATCAAATGATTTTGTACCACAGAAAGAAGAGGTTGATTGAGCAAACTACCACGCAATTGTTGGTTTTGTTTCAAATTAGTCATATTGTTCAATAGATTTGACAACTTATATAAAATAATCTATTTATAAACAACAATTTATTGTTATAAACAACAATCTATTGTTATAAACAACAATGTATTGACCAATTTAGTGTAGTTATTAGAAATCACAAAAATAGTATGTATTTTGCCTATACAACTATACTACAGTGAGCTATCGACGAACTGTCTACTACAGTATTGCACAGTTACAGTATTGCACAATAAGCTATCGGCGAACTGTCTACTGTCTGTGTGTGTATTGTTTATTATGGGCAGAGCGCACAAGCGAATCAATTCATAGTGATTCCATTCCCTGTGACGTTGCCACCTGCTTAGAACATGTTTATGCTGTTGTAAGCTGCGGATGCAACGGAGTAGAAACCCCCTCATTTTTACCCATCAAGAAATATAGTAACAAGAAATAAAGTCAATGAATCTGCAGTCAACTCTTCGTTTTCTTCATTTCAGGATGGTTTATACATGAAAGCTTCAATATGCGCTTTAAAAGGTTCAAGTATTTGTTCAATTTTCGATTCTATGAATTTAGATCTCGTGTATTCTAAAATTTAAAATAAATTTAAATTTAAACTTCGTCCATATCTACAAAGTAGATAGGCACTTCGTCTAAAATTTAAAATAAATTTAAATTTAAACTTCGTCCATATCTACAAAGTAGATAGGCACTTCGTCTAAAATTTAAAATAAATTTAAATTTAAACTTCGTCCATATCTACAAAGTAGATAGGCACTTCGTCTAAAATTTAAAATAAATTTAAATTTAAACTTCGTCCTCGCAGCATTCGCTACGAGTAATAAATTCCTTATGCGCAGAGCGCACAAGCTTTTAAAAAACTAAAATTTATACTAAATTTAAACTTCGTCCATATCTACAAAGTAGATAGGTACTTCGTCTAAAATTTAAAATAAATTTAAATTTAAACTTCGTCCATATCTACAAAGTAGATAGGTACTTCGTCTAAAATTTAAAATAAATTTAAATTTAAACTTCGTCCTTGTCTACATTCATAATTCATATAGACTAAGAAATATACTAATTTTTTGTATAAAAATGCTTGTTGTTGTGAAATGTTCAAAACTACACAAATTCACATTTTTTTTGTTGTCTAAAATTTTGTGTATGGTTTTTTAAAAGCTTGTGCGCTCTGCGCATATGGTACAGATGCGAAATAGAGTCTAATACAATAACTAAACAGTCTGTTCAAATATTTGATATTTTGTAAGTTGTATTCAAATCAGTCATATGTCAATTATGTGTGTTTGAGAATTTCATTGTCAATTTTTTAATTTGTGTGTTTTCGATTTTGTGTACTTTCAATGAAAACTCAGGTTGCTATCAAAATTTCTTTTTTTCAATTTTGTGTATTTGAACTATTAACAACGTGCTTATAATTTTAGATGCAATATTTTCGAAAAATTGGAGTTATAGTATATACATATTAAATAAAAAATAAAAAAAAACAACATATTATACTTAGTGTGAGCAATAGCGAACAATAAGTAATACCACAGTGAGCAATAGCGAACTGTCTACTGTCTGTAAACAGACTTACTAACTTACTCTAGCCTAACGTCTAGATTAAGTATGAAAGAACACACTATACCTACTTCAACATCAGAGCTACTTGCTCGCCCTCGCCGAGGGCTCACTGTGCTCTGACTGGCAGTCGATTTTCTATAGACTTACTCTAGCCTAACGTCTAGATTAAGTATAATATTTCAACATACAAATAACATACTATACTTAGTGTGAGCAATAGCGAACAATAAGTAATACCACAGTGAGCAATAGCGAACTGTCTACTGTCTGTAAACAGACTTACTAACTTACTCTAGCCTAACGTCTAGATTAAGTATAATATTTCAACATACAAATAACATACTAGTACACACTATACCTACTTCAACATCAGAGCTACTTGCTCGCCCTCGCCGAGGGCT